AAAGAAATTCATTTGGATCGACCCCATCTAGTTTCGTTTGTTGGATGTAGTACGTATCTCGTTTTTTACTTTCAAAATTCATCAATTGCAATCTTATTTCTATAGAAATAGAAAATACTTACTTCTATTTTTTTTTATAGATAGCGATATCGTAGGCAAATTTATATAGATAAAGGAGTTTAAAAACGAGACTGTTCTGAGTTCTTATACAAATTATACAAATGAAAAATAAAGAAAACTTTCTCTGGCTTTCAGCTTAATCTAATTCTAATTAATATTAGATTGGAAATTGATATTAGATTGGAAATTGATTTCGATTTTTTTAGATTCAAATTGAATTTTTCTAATTGCTTTTTATCTTAAAAAAGAGTGGATTTGATTACTAATTACAAATAGTATATTATATACTAATTTATAGAGTATAGTAATATACTCTATATACTATAGAATCTAATTGTATTCTTAATTGTATTCTATATACATTCTAATTGTATATATGCTAATTGTATTCAATTATTTTCTTCCTAAATAAAATAATTCTAAATAATAGAATGGAATATTCTATTAGATTTGTGAGTTTGAATGGATTAGTTCTATTCTATTAGGGCTATACGGACTCGAACCGTAGACCTTCTCGGTAAAACAGACCAAACTGATCATTATCAAAATGATTCGAACTGTTTCAAAGACCCAACATGCCTTTTTTTTGCATTGGGCTCTTTCATTGACTGAAATGAATATCAGTTAGTCTTAGTCTACCATCTTTTTTTTCGACAATAAGGAGATGGCTCCACCTGCCCTGATTCATTATTTGAATTTCACCTCAAGGACAATACCAAAGTGTTTCAAAGAAGGGTTATCTTGACGTAGGTCTGCTTCTTTTGAAGAACAACCTAAGTTAAATGGAGTCTCTATCACCCCGCTTAAAAAAGCAAATATGAAACTTCATACACCCTGAAAGTTCATAGGGAGAAAAGAGAATTTGTTGAGGTCCTTCTACTCATTACGCCTAGCATTGAATAGACTGGGTATTCACCTTATCAATATCTCAAATCAAGGATGCGTTCCATTTGGCGCTTAACTGAAATGGGGCACCGAGGCGAACGAAGAACCTTTTGTCAGGCGATTGTTCTCTTGTTTTGTTCCCTAAACGTTATGGAGTAAGACATCGATTGAGAAATTCTTTGAATTCCATCATGTGATGGACTCCTCTGAAAACCATTGGCGCACGTGTAAACGAGGTGCTCTACCTAACTGAGCTATAGCCCTTGTGTTCTTGTGTTTGTGATACATATAATATTATGTAGATAATTTCTTGTCAAGATGAATATTCCATGATTCAACACATATCTCTCTGTTTGATTGGTATTGCTATGCTAAGAAGTAATATTGGATTTATAATGAGAATTCATCGCTGTACTGCGATGGAAGATGGATTCCTTTTCGTTTGATTCTCTTTGTGATGATAAAAGACCTACTTAACTCAGTGGTTAGAGTATTGCTTTCATACGGCGGGAGTCATTGGTTCAAATCCAATAGTAGGTAGATCTTATTAGATACCATAGTTTTGGTATCTAATAAGTTTTATTGAGTCAGACTATCTTCTTTGATTTTTTTTATTCTAGAATCTATTTCGATTCATTTTTTATTCAATCGGCAGAATAAAAACAAGCAGAATAAAAAGGCATCGATAATCAGAGGTTCGGTTTATACAGAAGTTCCTTTAATTATTTGTACGCACTGACTGGTTGTGAACTCGCATTGATAGCCTCGACTCGTGTCCTAGCCCGTCGGAGAGCTAGGTTTCCCTCAATTGTTTGTCTCTTGCCTTCTGCTTTCTTTAAGTTAGCTTCCGCTAGTTCAAGAGTTTCCTGAGCTTCTTGTGGATCAATGTCACTACCCTTTTCCGCGTCATTTACTAAAATAGTGATCTCATTATTGCCTATTCTAGCAAAACCGCCCATCAGAGCCATAGTTAACCATTCGTCGTTAAGGCGTATTCTTAATATACCTATATCTACAGCTGTGGCAATAGGGACGTGGTTTGGTAATACGCCAATTTGTCCACTATTCGTAGATAAAATGATTTCTTTCACTTCTGAATCCCAAACAATTCGATTAGGGGTTAGTACACAAAGATTTAAGCTCATTTCTTCAATTTACTCTCCATTTCTAAATTCGTAGCCTTCGCAGTAGCTTCATCGATGTTACCTACCAAATAAAAGGCTTGTTCGGGAAGACCATCTAATTCTCCGGAAAGGATCAATTTAAACCCTCTAATTGTTTCTGCTAAACCAACATATTTACCTGGGGAACCGGTAAATACTTCTGCTACAAAAAAGGGTTGTGATAGGAAACGCTCAATTTTTCGTGCTCTTGCTACGATCAAGCGATCTTCTTCGGATAATTCGTCCAACCCAAGGATAGCTATAATGTCCTGAAGTTCTTTATAACGTTGTAAGGTTTGCTTGACTCTTTGTGCAGTTTCATAATGTTCTTC